CCGCCGCGGTTTGAGCAGCAAAAGGTGTCCCTCTTTTTGTCCCCTTGAATCCACAAGCACCGGCAGAGGACCAACAAACCACCCGCCCCCGTACATCTGTAATAGTGATAATGGTATTATTGAAACTGGCTTGAACATGAATAACCCCTTTTGGTATTCTACGTGCACTCTTACGTGACCCCATACGTCCATTTCTACGTGAACCGATTCGTGGTATAGCTTTTACCATATTTTATCATTTCATAAATATCAGTCAGAGATCTATGGATATATCCATTTCATGTTACAAAAGATTCCTTTTTTCTCATCAGTTTCTTTAGCGAGTCTGATTATCCCTGTCTTTGTTTATGTTTCGGATTGGAACAAATTACTATAAGCCGTCTCCTCCTACGGATTAATCGACACTTTTCACAAATTTTACGGACAGAAGCTCTTATTTTCATACTTGTCATTCCTTATCTTAAATTTGAATCAACTTCGAAATCTACTTCTTTGAAGACAAAAAGTTTCTTGATAATTTTTCATCTCGATTCCCCTTCCTACGAAAGGGGCGTTCAAACCATTTAATCCTTCGAATCTTTGTTGCGGGAGTCAAAAATTATACGCCCTCGGTAACCACTTAACTTACTCCAACTTTGACTCTAGCTCCTGGTAGTATTCTTATAAAACTACGCCGGATCCTTCCTGAAACATAACCTAGAATCAGATCGTCAATATCTAAACGAATCCGAAACATGCCATTGGTAAGCGATTCGGTAATTAAACCTTCTTGAAGCCATTTTTGTTCCTTCATTCCAGGTAAAGCTCCTATGAAGCATCAACTAAAGGAGGAGCAACAGTATTAGATAATCCAGCCCTTTTAGTTTTGTTACAATTTCAAAGAATCTATTTCGAATACAATTTGTCTATGAGAAAGATTACCATATAGAACACAAAACCTCTCCGCCGATTCCTTCTAGTCTAGCCTCTCGGTCGGTCATTATACCTCGAGAAGTGGACAGAATTACAATCCCCATCCCGCCTAAAATTCGAGGAATTCGTTGAGAGTTAGAATAGATTCGTAGACCCGGTCGACTGATTCGGTTTAAATTAAAAAGGTTTCTATAGGGCTTTTTTCTAGCCCTTTGGTGTCTCAACGTTAAAACCAAAAAATTTTTATGGTTTTCGCGCTGTTTTCTTATGTTTTCGATAAAACCTTCCCGTAAAAGTATTTTTGCAAAATTTTCGGTACTCTTAGTCGATGCTATTCGAACCATTCTTTTTTGATCCATATAAGCATTTCGTATAGAGGTTAATATCTCAGCAATAGTGTCTCTACCCATTATGCCTAAAATTGTTGGTAACCCATTATTTGATATAATCAACATGTTTTTTGTTTATGAATAACTCAAAGTATATGCGTGAGATACAATCTATCTCTTAATCTATATCTATTTTTTTCAACTAACCTCTACTATAAACATAGTTTTATAATACCTCGGGAGCTAAGGAAACTATTTTAGTAAAATTTTGTTTTCTTAATTCACGGGCGATCGCACCAAAAATTCGAGTTCCTTTTGGATTTCCTTCTTGATCAATAACAACTGCAGCATTGTCATCATATCGTATTATCATACCGTTGTCTCGTTTGAGTTCTTTACAAGTACGTACAATTACAGCTCTGACAACTTCTGATCTTTCTAGTGGCATATTTGGTACTGCGTCTTTGATTACAGCAACAACAATGTCACCAATATGAGCATATTGACGATTGCTAGCGCCTATGATTCGAATACACATCAATTTTCGGGCCCCGCTGTTATCGGCTACATTTAAATGGGTCTGAGGTTGAATCATACGATTTAAAAATTTTTTCTTTCAATGCAAAGGACAAAGAAAAAAAAGAAATATTGTTTATCTCAAAAAACAGAAATTTGCAATTTTTTTATAATTTTTATAATAAAGAACCTTTTTTGTTGATTGTTCTTTTTATACTTTATCCCGAGATAATGAATTGAGTTCGTATAGGCATTTTTGATGCTGCTATTGAAATTGCCCGTCTAGCTACATTTTCTGTTACTCCATTCATTTCATAAAGTATTCGGCCTGGTTTAACAACAGCTACCCAATATTCGGGGGATCCTTTACCCGAACCCATGCGTGTTTCTGCAGGTCTTACTGTAACTGGTTTGTCTGGAAATATTCGTACCCATATTTTTCCACCACGACGTACATTTCGTGTTATTGCTCGTCGGCCTGCTTCTATTTGTCTGGATGTGATCCAAGTAGGTTCAAGCGCCTGAAGAGCATATTTACCGAAACAAATACGATTTCCCCGATAGGAAATTCCCCTCGTTCTTCCTCTATGTTGTTTACGGAATCTGGTTCTTTTGGGGTTATAGTTGATAGTTGTTTCTGAATTCCATCCCTACTACAGAACCAGACGTGAGAATTTATTCTCATCTGGCTCCTCGCGACTAAAAGGATTCAAAAAAATCAAGTTTTCGCGGGCGAATATTTA